AAGTACTGAACTAGATTTATTGTCATAACCAAAAATTTCCACGGGTTCGTAAAAAATCGAATCGTTTAAACCATGATCATGAGCAAACGCATAAATATACTCCTGAAAAAGAAACGGATATAGGAAGTGTTGTTGCCGAGATCTATCTTTTTCTAAATATCCTTGTAATTCTTCCATTTACATTTCTACTTGAGCCAGAGGCTGGAGGTTTTTCTTGGTTTATCAAATGATACATACATAGTGCAATATGGTCAGAACAGGGTATTATGTATTGTATTATGTATATAGTATAGTAAGAAAAAAATATATACCCCGGAAAAGAAAGAGGGAGTCCAATCAACAGATCTTTTTACCTTCCTTTTCTATCCAATTGGTTTATGTTCGTTATAATTACAACAGGAGAAAAAATCCTTTATTTTTGCAACCCAATCGCTCTTTTGACTTTGGAATAAATTCTCTTTATCAATATACTGTTTCTTCTACACATCCGTCTACAATCCATAATAAAGAATAATTAGGATTCTGAAAAAAAAAAAGAAAAAATCAATGGTTCACTCACAGGAGAACCCACTCTTTCCCGCATTAGGCACTAATTCATTTTTAACATCTAATTAGATCGGGTAATCATTCCAATTAAGAACATAAGCTCGTTGCTTTTTATTTTACCAGAATTGGAGCCATAGAGCTCTATCCATTTATTCACTAGACCCAACTGTAAATGTGAATTTCTTTTGTCCCCTTCCAAAAATCAAAACAATCTTTTGGAACTGTAATGATTCGGTAAGGATAAACTCAAAGTTCTACTTTAACTTTGACTTTCATTTCAAATTAAATAAATTAATAAAATAGAAAATCTAATAAAATAATAAATTGATTTTATTACGACATGCTGTTTTTTCCATTCATTACCCTTGAGGATCAGTCGTGGTCTTATAGACTATACCAATAGTCTGGACGAATTCGTTGCTTCATCCAAATGTGTAAAAGATCATAGTCGCACTTAAAAGCCGAGTACTCTACCGTTGAGTTAGCAACCCGGATAAATAGGATATGTAGATATGATCGAAATATAAAAATCAATTGAATTGCACTGCACGACCCTATCAAAACATTGAACTAGCAACACATCGAAAAGAAGGATTTTCTGATCAATTAGAAACACAAAATACCAAAATTATGACAGACCACCCATTTTTTATCAAATTCTTTTTTGATTTTCCCTAAGAAAATACATCTTGTATGAGAGTAAATGCAGCAAGGCAAACCCATCATTTGAGTGAAGGAAACAAAAAAAACCAATATGGGGTGGGGATAAACAGCCCTATTTATCTACGATCGAATTATATTTGTTCGATACACCATTGTCAATATAAAAGCAATGTTGAGAAAGTAAATCAAGTAAATAAAATAAAGACTTGTGTTGGATTGGCACAACATAAATAAGAAATTGGAATGGGAAAAATTAAGGAAAAGGTAAATAAAAAATCCCCGGTTTATTCAATCAATAAAAGTACGATAAGCAAGCTTAACCCCTTGTTTGTTGTTAAATTCAATTCCCCCACCAAAATATGAATAAAGCAAGAAAAAGGAAAATGGTGTGTAAATAGAAATAATTACACAAGGATAGATACTAGTTACCCTTCCCTACTTTATTTTATTTATTTAATAATTTGGTTTTTTCCTTTAATTAACTCAAAGTTCTTTCTTTAAAGAATTCTGCCTTCTTTAAAATATCATAAACAGTTCCTGTAGGTTGAGCACCTTTTTCAAGGAAATATAGAATAGCAGGAACATTTAAGTAAGTTTGATTCTTTATCGGATCGTAAAAACCTACTTTTCGAAGATCTCTTCCTTCTCTTCGGAATCGAACATCAATTGCAACGATTCGATAGATGGCTCATTGGGATAGATGTAAATAAACAATGCCCCCCCTAGAAACGTATAGGAGGTTTTTTCCTCATACGGCTCGAGAAAAATGATTCCAATTTCTGTATATAATAGCAAGTGGATCCATAAAATAATGAATTTTACTATAATTTGAATTGAGTACTTTTTTCTTCTTACTTACAGAAAAAGGAAGAAATCTCATTCATACTCATAACTCAAGTTGGGTAATTCTGACAAGAAAATCCTTAGACATTTATTGAGCCGTCTCTAAACTCTTTTGTTTGTCTCATTTCGAATCTATTTTTATTCCTCAGTCTGATCCAATTGTTGAGACAATTGAAAATAGTGTTTCCTTGTTTCGGAATCCTTTATCCTTGCTTTGTGAAATCATTGGGTTTAGACATTACCTCGGGGATCCTTATTCCTTTCAAAATGGCAGCAACATACCTTTTTTTGTTATTTCTTTCTATATAAATAGAATACGAATGATTGATTCCCTTGTGATACACTTTTCATCGAAATAGTTTTACCAATTTCGAAAAATTTGACTTTTCAAACTTGTTCTGAATTTGAACCTTTCGATTTAGAATTTATATATAGTGAGGATATACTTACAGAGTTGGTCTAACTTATTGATTTTCACTAACCCTAGATTCTTTCCCTTGAAAAATGAATCAATCCTTTCTTCTCGAGCTTCATCATGTACTATTTACTTATAACCCAACACAAATTAGGTTCCGGGCAGAACAGAACAAACTATGTCGAGCCAAGAGCATCTTCATTACTATAGAAGATGGCGGATGTAAAAATCCACAGCCGACCATGTCCTTCAAGTCGCACGTTGCTTTCTACCACATCGTTTCAAACGAAGTTTTACCATAACATTCCTCTAATTGAAATTTCAAAGCGGTATGGAATTGATTCAATATAAAATCATGAATAGTCATTGGTTCAACCGGTATATAATATTTCTATCTACGGATAAATAAGTATTTATCCGGATAAGGGTCAGCAAGGATCAAATTTATTTAATTTAACCCCATATTCTATCATATGAATTGAATGAAAATAAAGATATTCAATTTTACCCACATTTGACACTTGATTCCGTTTGTGAGAAACCAAACGAATTCTCAGATATGATTCTTAGAACCATTCTGAAAATTAATAAGAAAAGATTTTTCCCTTTAACAAATTATTGTTTCATGTGGAATGCAGTGTGATCCCATCTTTCGTTTCATGAAAAACGATCTGGGACGGAAGGATTCGAACCTCCGAATAACGGGACCAAAACCCGCTGCCTTACCGCTTGGCCACGCCCCATTTTGATTTCTATTCGATATTAATCAACACTAATATTGGTATTGGTTATTCGTCAATCCCAACCCAAATACACAAAAACATATGGGATATTTTGTTGCTAGGATTCAAGACATGTAGATATAGAATCAAAAAAATTCATTGATCATTACATAGAATTCAATTAAGATATTGTATGAAAGTTGAATTCCTTATATTCTCATTTTAGAATGATAATGGGGGGAGGGATTTTTTATTTCGGAAAGTCCGAACCGAAGAAAAAGAAGGATTTCTTGATCTGCCTTTTTCATTTTTCCCTTATAAAAATAACTCAAAATTATCTAATCCACAAGAACGAAATGCTTGTTATGCTTAATATCTTTAGTTTAATCGGTATCTGTCTTAATTCTGTCCTTTATTCGAGTAGTTTTTTCTTCGCCAAATTGCCCGAAGCTTATGCCATTTTCAATCCAATCGTAGATGTTATGCCTGTCATACCTGTACTCTTTTTTCTCTTAGCCTTTGTTTGGCAAGCCGCTGTAAGTTTTCGATGAAATCTTTAATACTCTGCTAAATTGATGATGTATTTGATAAAAAAATTCTAAAAATTGATAAGATCAGATAAGTCTTACATTACGAACCCTCGATTCAAAAATAGAAATTCTTGTATATTGAATGAATAACCGCAGCGATGAATTTGGATCAGCCCTTTCCCCGTTCTGACCTTCCGGTGAGTATGGACTATTAGGTACTCCATAATACCTAATTATTGATATGACAAGAAATTTCGGGTAACGAATGAATCAAAATCTTATTACAAATAAATTCGTTTTATTTTTCATTTTTTGGGGTGTCAAAACAAAAAAAATGGTATATGTGGTAAAAAATGGGCAATCTATTCCCCTTTTTCAAAAAAAAAAAATGATCTTGGAGATTGTGTAATGCTTACTCTCAAACTCTTTGTTTACACAGTAGTGATATTCTTTGTTTCCCTTTTTATCTTTGGATTCTTATCTAATGATCCAGGACGCAATCCTGGACGTGAGGAATAAAAAATTTCTAGTTTTTTTTTGCTTTTTAAAAAATTAATTCTTAATAATCTTATTTGTTTCATACATTTAACTATGATAAAATCAAGGGATGAGAATCTTTTCGAATTCGAAAATACCAGGTGATCAGAGAAAGCGGAAAGAGAGGGATTCGAACCCTCGGTACAAATAATTTGTACAACGGATTAGCAATCCGCCGCTTTAGTCCACTCAGCCATCTCTCCTAATTCCAAATTGAAAATTTGTTATGTGATGTAACACGTGAAATAAAGATTGATAAAAATCCACCTTCTTCTCTTTATTTTCTTTTTTCATTTGATTTTTATTTTTTTAATCTTATTTAACTTTATTATTATTATTTATTTTATTATATTATTCTATTTTAATAAAAAAAAATATTATTATATTATTATAATAGAAATTTTTTAAATAGCTATTAAAATTTAAACTTAAACAAAGTATTTAATATTTAGATAAAATAATTTAAATAAAATAAAAGTAAAGGTATATATTTATACTAAGAGGTATATATTTATTATAGTATAAATATATTATGTATAATAAAATATGTAAAAATATGTATAAGAAAAATAAGAAAAAGATAGAAAAAAGCAATTGATCAGGAATTCAATATAGATAATGACTCAAAACGGATCTCCTCAATAGAAAGAATATCTTAGTTCTTTGATTTTATATGAAAGGTTTATTCTCCCGGCCTGATCTGCTTAAGTACTGGCCGGGACATTTCTTCTTTTATTCCATTGA